GAAAAAAGAACTCAAATAAGCCAGTGAAATTATTCACTCCCTTTGTGAAAGTTAGAATCGCACTTTCACAAAGATCGATTCATTTATCTATGCATATTGTGTGTGAGCGAATGAGGTGTGACCGAATGAGCTTGTCGGATCCGCCGCTTCTCAGGGGACTGAGTCTATTTACGAAAAAAGAAGCGGAACGAACGATTCTTCCTTTGTTGAGATAGAGTCGACAGACTAAGCACCAACTGGATCGCCTACGGCACGCACAAAGACATTTGAAACTGGCCATTCACAAAATGAACTCCTCTTTCAAGAGAGAAGGGCGCCAATAAGACAAATTGAATCAAGAAATGCACTTTTCCAGGAGAAGGAGAAAGATAAAGCGGGTTGGGCGGGAACAAGAAGTGGGGAGTTTCATGTTTTGGCGTTCCAACAATTTCACATGTTCCTAAAATCGGCATTCATTCTATTAAGTTACTCTCAGTTCCGAAATCTGCCATTGTTCCACTTCCGGCTGATAAAAAAAATGAAGGGGCACTTCTTCCTACTAAAGAAGCAGAGGCCATAGAGACATAGGTGGTTTAAGAACCAATCCGGAGCGCTCGGAACCAAAAGCATCAGTATCAGTCCCCCAGTTGCAGTTTATTCTATTGATCTAGAGCCAGCTAGAGTTCAGATGGAGGCAGCAGAAGCAGTGGTTGAAGACCCGATTAATCAGTGGAAGCAGCAGCCCACCAGAAAAAGGGGCAGAGCAAGCAAAGGCACCACCATCTCTACAGCATTCGTTTCAACAGAAAAGGCCGAGTCAGAGGCGGGTAGAGCAGAAGCCGGGAAGGCAGAAGCTTCACCCATTTTAGTCGACCCAGAAAAAAGTAGCAAAGGGAGGCAGCATCCAGTGGATCAGCGTCAAAGGCGGATTGAATCAGATCCAATTGACCCAGTGGGCGGATACAGCTGCATCTAAGCTAATGTAAGTTGTTGATTCAGCTCAGTAGTTGACCCAGCCAGAGCACCTATTGAACCAGTCCTAGAAAGCATCCCTGTTGTTTCGAGGAGGCGTTCCTGTTTATGTTACGAGAAATGGCTATGTTTTGATAGAATGCTTTGATAGAATGCATTGCCTGTTGTTCTTAGCATCCCTCTCTCACGAAAGATGTGCTCTAGTCTTTTTGGTTTTTTTAGAAAGGTTTTACCTCCCGACCCGTATACTATGCAAAGGCAAAGAGATATTATATATAGATATATATATCGTGGAGGGGATCATAATCAGGCGCCAACGGCGGCTCGATAGGCGTCCATGCATAGCTCAGCGCCTAAGAAAAGTTGCAGTACTTGACCGAGTTGACTCATCAGTCGTAGTTCTACCAATTTCTATTTGTGATTCAGTTGAAGAACCACCAGTTTTTTTCACCACTTGCAATCCGAGTAGCAGATCCAAATGCTTAGCTACCAGTAGCATCCGATACAAAGATCCATCCTTTGCATTCCCCTCCTTTAGAAAGAGTAGTTGCCCCGCCCCTTTTTGCATGGTTTCAGGGCGCTTTGAGAAATAGAATATCTTATGTTCTCCTAATATCGACAGGCAAGTTGCCCATTTCTGTGTGCTCTAGGCTTGACAAGCGAAACATAAAAAGTTTTTCTGGTAAAAATAAGAGGAAGATCCATCTTGCTAATTAGGATTTGGTGTGTAGACCAAAAGGTATGGGCGCCGGAGTTTCCTCTCGTTGAGATTTTGGCAATCTCGTGCGGGTTGAAGCAAGCATTAGATATGGGCCTTTCTTCTCTGATGCTGGAGTCAGACGCTCAGGCGGTTGTCTTTGCATTGAATGAAGAGGAGAGAAGCGCGCAAACAGTGTAGGACGTTACTTAGGCAATGCCGACCGGCACTTCAACCACTGAAATAGCAGCAATTTCTTTTTTAAATTCTCAATGTTGCCGAAATCTCTCAATAAAGCAGCTAGGCCGTTTTCCTATCTCTAAAGGGGCTTACCCATAAAGGAGGCTTTACCCTGACACAAGTAGTCTCCGCGGCTATACTATATCAAATAGCCTATAGCGCTACTGTACTTTTTTTTTTTTTGTCTGGTTCTTTGCTAGCCAGACACCTGTCAACCAACCATCCTGCAACTATAAGTTCTTTCGCAAGCCAAGCCAATATCCCTTGATCCGCCCGAGGAGAATCCGAGTGAAAGCAGCAACCAGCGTGATAGTCGCGTGTGTCAGCAAACAACTCTAAGCTGAACTGATTACAGATAGGTAGTGCATTCTCTGAGGTGAGTGAAGTGCCCTACTTCTATCTTACGGGTAGTGGTAGTGTAGCTGGGCTATTGATTCTGGTGAAGGAGCCCTATCAATCAAGTAAAGGCCGGGCGAGGGGTGATAGAATAGCAAGCAGGGTAACTTACGCAAGCAAAGGAAAAGACCCTTCCGGCGACGCAGCAGCCAACCACCTATTCTAGTAACGTACTGGCATTCAAGCAAGCGCAAGCATGAGGCAGCGCCGCAAGGA